AGGCCCGCCAATATGCCCAATGTCCCTGCTGCAATATGATGCGAGGCTATTCCCCCTGGAACAAAAGGATCAAAACCCTCTACACCCCACGATGGATTTACGGATTGTACTTTTCCAGTTAGTCCATAAGGATCGGAAACCCATATTCCAGGGCCATACAAGCCGGTTACATGAAATGCACCAAAACTAAAGCAAGCCACCCCTGAGAGAAATAAATGAATCCCAAAGATCTTGGGCAAATCCAAAGAAGGTTTTCCTGTACGTTCATCACAAAAGATTTCTAGATCCCAGTATACCCAATGCCAGATAGCTGCCAAGAAGCACAAACCCGAAAATACAATATGCGCTCCGGCCACGCCTTCGTAACTCCAAATACCCGGATTCGTTATAGTACCCCCTGTGATACTCCAACCACCCCATGAATTGGTTATTCCTAAACGAGTCATGAAGGGTATAACAAACATACCCTGTCTCCACATTGGATCAAGAACGGGGTCAGAGGGATCAAAAACTGCTAATTCATAGAGAGCCATTGAACCAGCCCAACCAGAAACTAGGGCTGTATGCATTATATGGACAGAAAGCAACCGACCGGGATCATTCAATACGACAGTGTGAACACGATACCAAGGCAAACCCATGGAAATACCTCTTTATCAAAGAAAAATAGACACTATGTAACTTTATTGCATTGGAAAAGACTATACTACGTACCTCGCCCTCTCAGTGGATTATCTCGAAGGAAGGGTTCATTTTGTTCTATTCGGTTGGTATTCTGTTAGTAATAATGAAACCATTCTGTTCGTAGGAACAAAGAGAGGCAGATTTATTTTATACCCGATAAGTACCAATATGCAATGGTGGGTTAATACCACTGTCTATGCGCGAATGGATCCATACCTGTTCATCATTAGAAGGGCCTATTCGTAACATAAGAATGTTACTTTATTCGGATTCATTTTGTCTTCTTTTATTTTTCTCTTTCTGAACTGTTCGAATCTATGGATAAAATATGATAGGGACCAATATTATGAAGACAATAAACCTATTTTTACGTTTCCACATCAAAGTGAAATACAGTACTTCATTTTTATTTCATTTAATGCCTATTGGTGTTCCAAGAGTACCTTTTCGAGTTCCTGGAGAGGGCTATTCAACTTGGGTTGACATATAGTGCGGCTTGTCAGATATCTTGGGTCATATGGTATTTCCCCGTTCTCTCTCCCGATCGAGATATCCTCTGTTTCACCCCAAAAAGATAGATTGAATCATCAAAATTTGGAGCGTGAAGTACAATTTGATCCCTTTTTTTTGGGGGGAATATTCAAATTAATATTATTAATAAATAAAAAATTATGGTTGACTTGGTTGGACCAATAAAATGAAGTATCCAGGCTCCGTTTATAAAAACCGAATTGGAAATATATCTATTATTACTATTACTATTTTATTTGGATCATAATAAAAAAAAAAGGATTCCTATTTATAAATAGGAGAGTACTTTGAAATTCTTAATCAATCGAATAATATGACGAATACGTCAAATATTCGTATTCGGCGGAAGGCATGAATGAACGAAATTGAAAAAAGGGAAGTCGTAACAAAAAAAGAAGTGGTATTAGGGGCATTTGCCCTATATATGCAAATCAAAATCTGGCAAATCTTTACCCGGAGTAGAGCATAAACCTAACAGAAAGAATTGCAAAGGCCCATTCAGGAACAAGAAAATGACATCGTGATTTGGATTAGATATCGGTGAAACAATACATCAATGAAAAGTTAGTTCGATAAGCTCAGCGAATTTTTGTTTATATTATAGGAAAGGGATCTAAAACTCATCTGAAAGAGGGAAGAACGAAGGAACCCGCTATGAAAAAAGAAAGGGGACTAGAATCTAAACATTGATTTTTGTCCATATTTTTTGAACCGTATGCAACAAAAGATGCATGTACGGTTCCTAAGGGGGATACAATTTGATCCTAATCAACCGACTTTATCGAGAAAGATTACTTTTTTTAGGTCAAGCAATTGATAGTGACATCTCGAATCAACTTATTTGCCTTATGGTATATCTCAGTATAGAAAATGATAACAAGGATTTTTATTTATTTATAAATTCTCCTGGAGGATGGGTAATGCCCGGAATCGCCGTTTATGATACTATGCAATTTGTGCGACCGGATGTACAAACAATATGCATGGGATTAGCCGCTTCAATGGGATCCTTTCTCTTGGTCGGCGGAGTGATTACCAAACGTCTAGCATTCCCTCACGCTTGGCGCCAATGAGTTTTTTATTTGATTTGATAGAAAAAAGAAAACTATGCCTTCGCCATATGAAATAGGAATATTAAGTAATAATAGCATGGCACTTTGAATTCGATATGAGAAAATTTTTGTATTCTTTTTTTCAAAACATTAGATTATGTATCGAAAGAGTAGTATGAGATAAAGTAAAGGATATTTCCGGTTTTCTCTATCGGGAGTCCATTTCAGCGTCACAAACTTTTTTGTTTTCACACCGGAAGGCTCTTACTTTATGTTCTGAATATGTTCTGAAAGAACACAAAAAAAAGAATATTTATTTCCTGATTGGATCAAAAAGAAACTTTGGGATTGCTCAATCAAAGACGAAATAAATATATAAAGCAACGGATCCATCATAGTATTTTTTTTTTTACTCGGCAAAAGAAAGTAAGGATGGTAATTGGAAAATTTATTGATTTGGATATGATAAATCCTATTTTTATCTTTTCTCAATGGAAAGTAAAATAAAAGTCAATTCCATTATAGAGCCGTATGCAATGTGCAAAAGATGCCTGTACGGTTGTTCAATTTTATCTTTTTTTTTTTCTTCTTATTCTTTATCTTATTTCTTTGCCTCATCATGAGAAATAGAGGAACTATTTATTATATTATGTCATATCATCAGGGTAATGATCCATCAACCTGGTAGTGCTTATTTTCAGGCACAAACAGTAGAATTTATCCTGGAAGCGGAAGAACTAATGAAAATGCGCGAAACCATTACACAGGTTTATGCACAACGAACGGGCAAACCTTTATGGGTTGTATTTGAAGACATGGAAAGGGATGCGTTTATGTCAGCAACAGAAGCCCAAGCTCATGGAATTGTTGATCGTGTAGCAGCTGAATGAAAATAGCCGGGATTTCACACAACAATTCCATGATTTGAGATTTTATCTTTTTACTAGGTTTACAATTATATTAACTAATTAACTAGAAGTAATTCACAATCATCCGGTTAGGATCGATCTAAACCAGCTCATTATGGATACGATTCAGCATGCCAACTATTAAACAACTTATTAGAAACACAAGACAGCCGATTCGAAATGTCACGAAATCCCCCGCTCTTCGGGGATGTCCTCAGCGCCGAGGAACATGTACTAGGGTGTATGTGCGACTCGTTCAGATCATACATAGTCTGGGACACAAGAAAAGGAGTTTCCAGTATCAATGATCAGTACCAATGACTAGGATAGAATAGAGAAACTCCATCCACTATCTAAAAATAAAAAAATCTATCATATCCCTTTGCGTATTAAATTTATGGTTTTACGTTGGTGCAAACCCAATCATCTCACTTTAAGAAGCAATTCCCCATTGGTAGCAAATGGTTATTCCATTAAGCGGGGTAAATCCTGTTTAAAAGTCAAAAAGATTAGGCTCTCACTCTTGCAAGAACGGACGGACTAACAGGGTCAGCTACCCAGCTAACCTTCATAATTCAATTTAAATACCGTTACTATATAGATAGATCTCGTTGTGAAAGATCTCTTACTGGATAATTAATAGGTAGAGCCAAAGAATTGAACTGTACAAGTTACCAATAACCCTCTTCAAATATTAAATGAAGGGTAAGGGGCTCCGGTGTATAGAGAGGACCTCACCGTTTAATAAATAACCATAGAAACGATGGAACCCACCATTTCTTTATCCATTTATATATTTTTTTACACCGAATATCAATACCATTTCTTATTTTTTGAGGCAAAATTGGTAAAAAAAAGAAAATAATATCATGGTTGGGAACGGAAGGTTATAGTAGCAAAAGCTGTTGGAATTTTTATTTTATACATTGGAAAAATCCGTTTTGTTATTAATGGCCGGGGGAAAAGAATAACTAAAAGAAAAGAAATTCATTAGTTATTCCTCAAAGTTTCATTTAGTCAATGACCAGAATTAGACGAGGATATATAGCTCGAAGACGCAGAATAAAAATGCGTTTATTTGCATCAAGTTTTCGAGGAGCTCATTCAAGGCTTACTCGAACTATTACTCAACAGAAAATAAGAGCTTTGGTTTCGGCCCATCGGGATAGAGATAGACAAAAAAGGAATTTTCGTCGTTTGTGGATCGCTCGGATAAACGCAGTAATTCGCGGGAATAGGGTATCCTATAGTTATAGTAAGTTAATACACGATCTGCATAAGAGGCAATTGCTTCTTAATCGTAAAATACTGGCACAAATAGCTATATCAAATAGGAATTGTCTTTATATGATTTTGAATGAAATCATAAAATAACGAGAGTGGAAAAAATACGACGGAATGGTTTAAACGGAAGTCCCCGGAGAAAGAACTCCGGGAAAGTGGATTAGTATAGTATCCTAAAATAGGATTAAAATATGCGAATCTAAAGTATTCAAAATGAACGAACACGTTCAATAAAAAAAGATTTGGTTTTCGATTTTTTCTTACGACACTCAAGTTTGAATTCTCGAATAAGACATCAATCCGCGTTTGAGTTCGGATGGTCATTTTGATTTAATTGAAGAGTAAGCCTATTTTTTTATGGTTCCAAGACCGATAGTTCTAGTGGCCGATTTAGCTCTTTCAAATTGTTTCTCATTATTAAGAAAGGGTAACGAAGATAAAATACGAGCTTGTTTTATAGCAATAGTAATCAATCGTTGTTGTTTCAAGGTCAATCTATTCACTCTTCTAGATAATATTTTTCCTTGTTCACTAATAAATCGACTAATTAAACTCATGTTTCTATAATCAATTCGATCTCCCGATTGGATTGGGAGCAACCGCCTCTGAAAAGATTGCTTGGATTTAAGAAAGGTTCGTTTGGATTTATCCATAGTTTGTTTATTCCTTATCCCGAAAATCCTATTTCGGTTAGATTAAAATGAATTCAAGAAATAGTATTTATTTATATTTGTTATATGTTGTTATATGTTATATATAGAACATTATATATTCTATAATGATGTCATTTTTTCCTGTCCAGATGACACACAAACGCTTATTTAATTTAATTTATTTCTTTACCTCCCCATGAATCGTATGTTTGAAACAATAGGGACAGAATTTTCTCAATTCCAATCGACTCGGCGTATTGTGTCGATTCTTTTGAGTAACATATCTGGAAACACCTGTTGATTCCTTATTAAGGCCTTTTCGAATACAACTAGTACATTCCAAAATAACCGTTATTCGGGCACCTTTTCCACCTTTGGCCATGAACCTCCTTTCAATTCTTGATTCACTCAAGGCATTTTTTCTCCTTCCTCCCCTATTTTGAATTCAAAATAAAAGGGAGAAAAGAAGGGGAGAGGAGTTGTATCTCTAATCTTCTTCACCCCTTTCGATATCAATAACTAGAATGAAAAAAAGGGGAATATCAACGCATCGGGGAAAAAGCGATTGATCTCTATCAATAGACCTGCTAAAGATCCAAACCATAGAGTACTTAGTACCGGTGCCGTGGAAAGATAAGTTTTTAGATCTCGCATTGAAAATCCTCCTTCTTTATTGAAATACATAATGGTAATACATATATGATCAGATATATATGTAGTTAAGGAATGCTTGTATTTATATGCGGAATTCCTAATTCAAATTGCAATGTACAAAGATTTGGTATATAAATTTTCTTTCTCTTAAAATGGAAAACTATGTCCCTGAGCATTCCCGAAAACAATTCATTTTTTTTTTTACAATGAGTTTCATATGGATAGAAGTCTTTTATATTATTATTCTATGTTATATGAAATGAGACCAAAAAGAATAAATAAAAAGAGAAATTGCATATATCACATATATCAATAGATGACATAACAATATGGAAAAGAAGACAAGGATTCTCTACAATGACACTGTAAATTGAAAGGGATGTAGCGCAGCTTGGTAGCGCGTTTGTTTTGGGTACAAAATGTCACGGGTTCAAATCCTGTCATCCCTAGCTCTTTGTATTACTTTTTCTATTAGTAGCAAGGATAAATCAATTGAGATCGATTCAAATTCGACATAATAATTGTGCATTTTATGCTACTCAATATATCATAGTATATGCATGCAAGATGTATTGAGGTTACAAAAGGCTCCCCTTTCGGTCGAGTCTTATCTATTCAATTGTAATAAAAAAGCGCTCTTAGTTCAGTTCGGTAGAACGTGGGTCTCCAAAACCCAATGTCGTAGGTTCAAATCCTACAGAGCGTGATTCTGTTCTTTTTAGGTCGAGCTACACTGAAATAACTTCACTAACTTGAACAGGAATCTGACTTTGACCTCCTGCGAATTAAAGAAAGGAGGTCAATCAGAACAAAAAAAAGATGTTAATTAAAGGTCCAATTGATCACCACGCCTGTATTGTAAATAGGCAGTTACAAATAATCCAGCCAAAGTAATAGGAATTAGACCCAATACGATTCCAAATAGAAAAACTTCAATCATTTCAATTTGTTTGAAAGAGGAAAACGAAAGGTAATATCTATCCCTAAATAGGAATCTGAATTGTTAATCAATCTCAATGATCAACAATTGCCACAGGGTAAGGAACTATAAAATATATGGAATCCTGCAGAAAGATTTCTTTTTATGAATTGTTCATTGGATTAATTTCAAATAAGTCGTATCTTGCTCATACCAATAAATAAAGCGGAGGTTATAGTTAAAGCCGCTAGTAAAAAACCGAAATAACCAGTTATGGTAGACATAAAATAAAGGGGCTAAATGAAATATTTTTATACATATGTTTATAAAACACTTACCTAATTTTCCATTTTTGACAGATACGAGAATAACTAAAAAGGCCGGTTGAAAGGTTTTGATTGATCAACCATTATCATGATAGATGGCACTAACAAAGATAGAATACCAGAAGTAGAAAAAGAAATCGATTTATCAACTGTGACATTTACCTATCTTGTGATTCCGAATCAAAGGATGCATTGAACAATTTTTGAGTAAACTAATAAGTAATAAGAACTGTGTAACTTCATTCCAAAATGAAACTTTCTTTGAATCACTATGGAATAAAGAAAATTATTTCCATTTTGATCGTTTCTTTTTGAATTATATCGAATTCAGTTTCTAGTTTAGACGGAGTAGTGACCTTAGAACAATAACCCCTTTTCCTTTTGACTTTAATTTTCACTCATTAGATTTCAGTGTCACTAGTGAGTTCATTCAAATAATATTAATATTTTGAATACAAATAAAAAAAGAATCACATGATCACTCCAAAA